GATAGCCAGTTGTTGGAGTCCTGAGGCAAGCGTATAAAAATACGTCTTCCCTGTGGGTTTGACCAGTCTTCGTTCCAGTTGCAGAAAAAAGCTAAGCTCTGTAAGCCATCGAGTTGGAGTAGCTTTCCGGAGTGCTTCTTGTAAGGAAGTCCATTGGTGTAAGGGTTACAACAGGTAGGAAGCTAGTGTCAGTCTATAGCCCTTCTATGTCGTCGATCCAACCGAGGGCCTCTATACGAGCATGCGAGCTCTGGTTCAGCCATTTCCGGTGACATTTCCAGGACTCCTACTAGCCAGCCAGTGCTATTCCTTCTCCTTGTGAGCCAAGAGGGCTAGTGAGGGCTTTAGATATTTCCACGGTAGGTCTAAGGGCTAAGGTGTAAGCAAGTGAGGAAAGCGCAATTCCGTATTTGAAAATATAAGTACCTCTTTTTTAGGAAAGCTAGCCTAGGTTCGTTCCTTACTTTAGCACTCCAATTTGATGGGTTAGCTTTCCCACGTACTTGACTTTGCTTCTAACTCTCTTAAGTGTGAAAACTTTCAATACATCTATTCCTAGCTCTTACCCTAGCTACCAAGACTGCCTTAATGGATTAGTAATAAAGTATCAAAGGCTTTACTTACATGGTACCTCTTATTAGCCCAGGCTAACTATTCGAGTTTCTAGTTAGTAGCGATTCATTATAGAATCCAAAAGCAAAAACCACTGAGGGAGGAGTCTTACTCTTTTTAACCAGTTTTCCCAAACCAAGATATCCTGCCTATCCCCGAAAAAAGGGACTCTCTCATTCTCTTCGTAGCAAGAGTGGTTTTGACTAAGCATATGACGAAGGATCGGCCGAAGCTAGAGCTAAGTAGCTGTGTCAGGGTAAGTAGGGAAAGCATAGGTGGACTTATGAACATTGATTGGATTGGTTCATTTCGTGGCTAATCCGAAAAGGTCAGCCTATAGACAGACCTAATTTGGATGGAAATTCCCACGGAGATGATTAATAAGATATCCCCGGGCTGGCTATGTCATCTGTCTACGTTTAGAGTGCTTCCCCGCAAAAAAAGATGGAAGCCTATTTGCTAATACCAAGCAATTATCATGATGAACTTTTCGACAAAAACAGAGAAAAACAAACAAGATAGCAGGTTATTATCTTAACCAAGACAACAAGAGCGACAAAACACTATAGCGAGGATACAATAGATAGACTTACCCGAAGAACCAAAAGAGATATTTCTTTTTAGCCTTCGTCCCTCGGCGGCCTCCTCTTTAACTAGGGGGTTACGCCCATCCCATTAAAAATCATTTGAGCTTCCCCTTTCCTAAGATCCTGGACGTGGTACTGACGCATGAACTTGGTTACTGGTTTTACCGGTTGGCAAGTCAAGTAAGGAAAGGTCTGTTCATTTGTCCAGAAATCCGTTTTCGGCCTATATATCGATTGAACCAGGGGCTGGGCTCATGTTGTGTTGACAGACATAAGAAGTAGGATTAAGAATAGGGGAAGAGCAGCTCTACTTCTACTTCTGCTTATGGAAAGACATAAGAAGCACCCTCTAAAACATGCAAGATCTCTTATTAAGCCCTTGTTGGCATATCAGGTGCCATTGAACACAGTCCAGGGAAAGCATCTATCTATAGTGATAGTGATCCATCGCCTTGACTTGAGTACCACATCTCTTTCCTGCCCGCTTGTAGCGGTTGGTTAGACCGGTTAGAAGCAGAATCGAGAAAAGCAGAACAAGGGCGTTCAGGCTTTCTTTCTGAAGAGATGGGCGCGATCGTCTTTGTTTGAGGAAGAAGCATAAGCGCCCTTATATTTATATATAGTAAGCAAAGGGCAAGGCCTACCCTTAGTTTAACCATCTCTCTTGTATCTCTCGGAAAGCCTTTTGGTTGGGGGGCTATTGTTTCCTTGAGACAGGGTTTGAGCCCTGGTGCGGAGCTCGTTAGTAGTCTGACTTCGGGAAGATCGGAAAGCACTCAGCTAAAAGCATAACAACAATCCCAGCCCGCAACAGCACTAGTATATGGTGTCGAAAGCCCGAACACAAACAAGCTCACCTTATTCTTAGAGAAGGGGGCTAAAACGAGAATAGGAAAGACTTGGTATAGAATCCGTGCCTTCGTTCCGGCTATAATTAGCAAGCGAGTAAGGGAACCGCTCCTTCCGTTCAGGAAGAGCATACAAGCATTACGGGACTTTTTCATAGGAAAATGAATAGGACTCTTCCCAACTCAAGTCGAGCGAAGCAAGTTCTTATCTCTTATAAAACACTTCTGTTATAATCAAACATAAAAGAAATGATTTCATGTTGTGTTTAAAGAAGAATTGAAGTCTGAACTGGAAGTTGGCGCCTGCTTGCTTACCAAGCCACCCACTTGTTCGACAAAGACGGAGACTACGTATGGTATCCTGCTCTTATAGTAAAAAAAGGCGATCCTCCGCTCAATAGAGCCTAGCCCGCTTAGCTACATGGCCCCTGTCTCGCTCGTCCAAGATTAGGGTGCCTCTTTCTTTCAGAATCAGAATAGCGGCCCTGGTTTAGCTCCCGTTTTGCTTTAGAAACGAACAAGATATCAGGGCTCAAACCGCCAACTCCAGCTTGGCTTTCTTCTGTTCTAACTCTCTTCATCTCCTTCCTATTCAAAGCCAGGTTGTCAGCCGGGCAACAGTCTGGCCTTCTTTTTTGCTCTTCACTCGTCAAGCTTTTCCTTGTCCATAGAATAGCTTAATTTTTTCCTAAGTTCGTAGCCTTAGCAGCAGCAAACCTTACTTAGCTAGCGCTACCTTTAGAAACAAGGCCCTAGCTTATCCTACTCCTTCTAGTCCTTTTCTTTTATGGATTCCTATTCTTGATCTTTATATTGATATTCTACAGTAATAGGAGGTAGTAGATCAGTGTTCGAATAGGGCTGTAGCTGCAAGGAAGAATGCTTTGGACAAGGAAAGGGTAAAGAATTTTATGCTCTTAGTAGCTTCTATAAGAGGGTATCCTATTTTACTGCTGCCAAGCCGCTTACAATAAGAAAAAGGGCTGACATCGCTCCTCACACATCAACGACCGGATAAACTGAAATTGCACAACCAACAAAAAGCTAATTTCTTGCTTCGGGAGAGGAGTTATAACTTAGACTCAAAAAAGAAGTCGAAGTCAATGGCCCTTGCGATAAGGGATTACAACAAAAAGAATCCTTAGCCCCTCGATCTGAGTCCCTTTACCCGAAAGCTTAGAAAGCTGGAAGGCTAGGAAAAAAGTCAAGACAAGAAGATATAGGATGACGATCGTTCGGGAACCATAACTAATGGGGCACCTCACTCGGAAAAGAATAAATGAAAATCAGGACGAGAAATCTTACAACAAATTAAATTACATTAGGCATTGCCCTTTACACACACGATTTGGAATCCTTACACCAATAACAACACAATATAGATATGGGATGGGACTGCCGACTTGAAAGAATCGAATCACCAGTTCCGCGCTTGTACCCTGACGGAGATTCTCAATAAAAGAAGGAGGATGGGGATCCAATAGAGTCTTTAGCCTGAGTCTTAGAGTAGGCAAGAAAGTCTACTCAATCAATGAGAACCACAGCGAAATGCTTCTGGCATGCCAAAGCAAGGTAAGCGATCGATTCTATCGATTCTCTTTCCCAAAGTCAAATGCTACTGTACTGAGCCAAAGCTTCATGCCCTTCTTGAATCTGAACTCAATGATTGAAAGTCCAAGCGTGCTCTCATTGGCAAGAAAAGAGGCGTCTATTTCTTTTCTCGGAGCTCTTCCCTTTGCTATAATAGGGATTGAGGTAGAAGCTTTTATAAAATAAAAAGTCTGTCTATTTGCCTTTTGGCACTTTCAGAATAGAATATGCTGTTAGATTTAGCCTGCTATCTTACTAGAAGAAAGATTCCAAGTTTCAAAGGTGTCTAGCCTTCTTTTGTAGCAAGAAGGTGTAAATTAAGTAAATCAGAAGCATGGACTGTGATTGAATGTTCTCTTACAAGACTAAGGTCTTTTGAAGACTAAGGTAATAGTGCTGGTCTACCCCGATTTACCCATTGATAGGGACCGAAAGCCTTGGTTTCTCCACCCCTATTTGATTTGTGGAGCTCTATTGAGAAAGACCTTGGAGGCCACGTGCCAATCATGGAACCATCGATTGCCAAGTCGCGTCCTTTCATTCGCAGAAATCCATGATCCCTCACGATGTTGATTGATGAGGTTGATGGAGCTTACTCGCCCTCGGTCAGTAGAACCCTAGTGAGGGAAGAGCACCCGCTTACTATATTAGTAGGGCACACTACTCTAGGAACAATAGCCAGCCGACTAGTCTCTTATACAATCATTTGTGGACTTAGATATGCCCCTGCTCTTTCTAGTGCTATTGCCCCCGGGGATAGAGAGATTCTGGGACATAGACAAAGAAACCCTATTTAGTTTAGGGAAACTAATTCCTTCTTCTTGTCCTTCGATTGTGCCCATCTATTAGGATAGGAATCGGAGTTAGCGGGCTAACTATGTCGGGTTTACCGGGCTAAGGTAACTATGAAAGGTAGGACCTCATCTCATTCCGGAAATGAAAAGATTCACTATTTCCCTGTGCTTTGACGGAGAAGTGCGGTAACCCCGCCAATCAAATAAAGTTTAGTTTCCAAGCCTTCAAGCCAACCCCGTCCGATAAGGTAAGGTGTCCTGCCCCGTTAAGCCCGCCTTTTATTTTGTAGACCCAACAACCGACTTTTAGCTTAGCTCCACGAGAACCAAGCCACTGAGAGATCTCTACATATAGTAGGAAAGCCAGCACGCTCGGGGACAGATTCCCAGGGGATTTTGTTGGAAAGCACGGCCACCATTGGTCAGTACTAGACACTCGTAGCCTACCTCTTATAAATAGATCTGGGGTTGTAGAAACAACCCCCTTATCTCCACTTTCAGGACAGGAAAGGGCGATCCATTTCCAGCCTAAAAACACTCGACTTTGAGCCTAGCTCAGGAGAAAGGCGCCAGAGGAGCAGCTCGACATAGAGTTAATTTACTTATTCAATTCAGGGCGCGGGAAGTCTCTCCTTCTTGCCTTGGGGTCGAGGTCAAGACCAGAAACTCGTAGACTACCCTTTTAGGAATAGATCTTATCTTAGAACCTGGGGTTCTTTGTTAGCACCTTCTCGCACCTCTAAAAGGCGGATCCATTTATATACGAAAAACCACGACTTTCTTTTATTACGGTCGGAGATAGCTGCTACTTACCTACGACTACTCGGCGGTCTCAGAGACCGAACTAATCTATTAACACTTAGCCTTATCTATTAAATGAAACCTAGCTCACGAGAACAGAGCAGAGGTCGAGTCTCTAGAATCCGGAGATAGCCTTTTGGCTTTGGGCACCTTTTCCCAACTTACAACAGTACAAGAAAGGCTGATCCTAGGTATAGCCTAACAAACCCGACACCGACTTTATATTACCATAAAATAAAGAGTGCTTGGTCCCAGCTGAGCTCCCCCTCTTAAAGTTAGGACTTTTCCTTCTTGCTTTTCCCTTGCTTTCTCCCTCATGTAGTAAGGAATTGAGAGGCAGGAAGCCAACCCCCAAGCAAGTGGATAGATATAATCTTAGGGTAAGTACTGCTATGAACTTCCTTTGTGTATTGGGAGTGTAATAAGGCTTCTAAGCTTCTAGTTTTCCCTTGCTAGTCTTAGATTGAACCATTCTCATTGCCTCTGTCCTTCTATCTAGAGAGATAGATGGGTCAAGTCCTTACTTTCTTCCTTCCTAAGGTCAGGTTTTTCTTACTTGTTTTCGTTAGCTCATCTTTGAATCAAGAAGCGCATCTTCAAGTGCCTCTTAAATGATTCTCCTAGTGATGTTAATATCATTCGATCGTCTTGTGTTACTATATCCTCATCCTCTATCGGACTCTCCATGTCTTATTCTTAGACTCTCCTACCTGCTCCAAGATGATAGATCGGATGAAAACAAGAGAGAAGGAGCTGCTATTGAATCCGGTCTTAGATGGTTGGAAGACAGAAGCAATAGCATGATAGGAATAGCAGATTTAATAGAGATCACATCACAATAGGATGAAAACGAGACTTCTTATCTGCTTTCACGTGGAAATGGGATAATGTCAAAATGCCTTTGAAAAGCAACTAGTCTTGATGCCAGTCTGGTTCAAGGACACAAAGAGCTCAGTTCGTTAGACGTCTCAAGACTTTCAGAGGAAGAAGAGAAACTGGAGGTCACGATCCAGCGTTTGATTGCCAAAAAAGAGGATACAAAAACTCAGTTGCTTCGTGATTTGAACAATGAAAAGGTATCTAAGGATTTGGCAGAATGGAAAAACTTTGAAGAGGAGATCAAACGAGCAGATGACAACTGGTATGGGGGAAAAGAGAGACTAGCTCAAGCCAACACCAGTTGGCAACTTTTCAAGGAGCTGTAAAAGCTTTCCAATTTATAAGGGTTGGATTTCAATTCATGTAACTTTACTTCGATTTTCCCTTTCGAATCAGAACTTCCCTCAGTCTTCTCTTCATTTGGCTTTACCGCCACTTACACTGGGCCAACTTCACTCGAGTCAAACTTGGCCTCACGGAAGTTTGAACAAGCGGGTGAATCAAATTCTTTAACTGGGTCTTTTTTGGTCTTAAAAACTTTGACTTCCCATTTTCTGTACTGCATCGTTCAAAAATTTACCACAGTCTGCTTTTCCGGAGAACTCCCTCCCTTTTGATTTGAAGACTTTCTTGCTTGCCGCCGGCTCAAGCTACAGTCTATCTCCTCCCCTTCCTACCCTATCCTCCTCAATGGATCTCCGCATGGCTAGTTCCGAGGTACAAATGGCATTCGACCCCCTCTCCCCGTTTGTTTTGTGCATGGAGAGACTCTCACAGGCCATTAGCAAGGCAGTGGATTTTGGGGCCTGGAAGCCTGGGAAGAGATGGGCCGAAGTTATCTCCCCTCTTCTTCGCCGGCGACCTTATTCTCTTTGCGGAGGCAAGGTTAGACCAAGTGCAGATTATCTCGGAGTGCTGCTTTTTGCGCTAGTTCCGGGCAGAAAGTGAGTGATTCTAAGACCAGAATCTTCTGCTCTCGTAATGTTCCCGCTTCCTTAGCCAATCGGTTGAGTACTGGTTTCGGATTTGAATTGACTAACAACCTGGGCCGTTACTGGGGAATGCCTCTTCTCCATGAGAGGCTTAACTTAACAAGAGCACGTTCAGGTTCATAGTGGATAAAGTGCAGCAGAGATTGAATGGGTGGAAAGCGCAGCAAGAGAATTCACTGCTTTTGTGCCAACCTTATCGCCTAGAAGCTAAGCTAAAAGGAATCAATCTAAAAGGGGGGCGAAGTTACGGGCCTCTTTAGAGATAGGGTATGGGGGGGAGCGGCTTTCTTGTGGTAGTAATTGCGAACATCTCTCCTTTTTTCTTAGCGTGCACAGTTTGCTTGCATGCCGCCTTAGGCACATCTCTCTTTCTTAGTTTAACGCTGGCCTACCTAAG